CCAGATATTCAAGGAATATTGGTACGTTCTGTGCTAGATCAAATCAAATAGAGTAATTCAAGCGTCATTCGTATTATTATTCTATTTCTATTATGGATAGGTTCAAAATTCTTTTTAGTTCGGATAAGCCTAACGAATAGCATGAACTAAAAGAGCTCTCCATCAGGAACATGAACTTTGTACCGCGCACACGACTTAGATCGATTCATAATAGGCGGAAAAAGCGACCAAGAAATCAAAAAGAGTAGACTATAATTTATTATATTTGTATTGTATCTGAAATTCTTTTTTTCTAGTCCCATCCCGCAATTTCTATAGAGTAGGCCTTTGGGTCTTTTAACCAACTAACCTTTCAAATACGTATGAAGTATTAATATTTTTTTTTTGAACGAGAACAGAGAAGGTATGAAAAAAAAAGATTCTTTTAACTACTTAAATTTTTTATTTTCTCATCTATAAAATAGAGATAGATCGGTGGGTATAGTTACAGACGCCTAGATGGGTACGTAAGTATCCTGCTATAGAATATATGTCTGTTGATCCCGATGAATTATTATTCATATCATATATATAAAGAAAGCATCTATTCTAGAAATAAATCATATGCCAGGAACCAGATTTGAACTGGTGACACGAGGATTTTCAGTCCTCTGCTCTACCAGCTGAGCTATCCCGACCATCCTTTCCGTATCAGTCTAATTTTACGATACGATTTGAGGCTATGTCAATAAAAAAACATGAAAGGGTATTTATTAAATTAAAGTCTTAGATAGTCCCTAGACTTTCTAAGTTTGGGATAAGGGAATCCAATTTTTATAGGATTTCTTTGTAAAAAGTAAAAAAAAAATAGGTTGAATGAGAAACATAACAAGTTTGAAAATACTATGCCAAGAAACGAGAGTATGAGAAAAAAAATTAGGTAATCAAATGCTACTTTTTAGGGGATTTGGGGATAGAGGGACTTGAACCCTCATGATTTCTAAAGTCGACGGATTTTCCTTTTACTATCAATTTCCTTGTTGTCAGTATTGACATGTATAACGGGACTCTATCTTTATTCTCGTCCGATTAATCTCAGTTCGTTAAAAGATCTATCAAACTGTGGAGTGACACTTTTTTTATCAATGAATAATCGATTCTTTGTTCAATTCGGAATCGCTTCCTAACAATTCTTTCATTTTGAAATAAAAATTTGAGTTGTCATTAATCATTTGATATACTATTTTGGTACGTATACATATGTATATTAAGATTTATCCTTCATCCTTTCTGGAGTTTCGATGAAAAGATTCCTTTGCCAATGCAATGTAGTAAACTCTATTTGTTAGAACAACTTCCGTTGAGTCTCTGCACCTATCCTTTTTTATTCTCGCTTTTTAAACCCCTCTATTTGGGGTTGGTTTCGGAAAAGAAGATTTGGCTCAGGATTGCCCATTTTTAATTCCAGGGTTTCTCTGAATTTGAAAGTTTTCACTTAGTAGGTTTCCATACCAAGGCTCAATACAATTAAGTCCGTAGCGTCTACCAATTTCGCCATATCCCCTCTTTTTTTTTTTTTTTTTCAATTAGGATCTTAGCTTAATGTCGGTTCATTCTTTCAATGGAAGCCTTGAATTAATTCGATGCCGATTCCTATATTGAAAAGGGTTTCCTCCTATTTTTTGCCTATCTTCTTTCATCTCTATCTGCGGAACCTGTTTTGTCGGATCAGAAATGATTCTATCATTTCTGTATCCGCAATTCAATAGAGATGGATATGTTCCACAGATTGATTCTTCGTTTACTATAATTTGACCCTATACTGTGGAATACTTGAACGGTCGATTTTTTTTTTCTTTTTGCTATAATAATATGAATTATGAATAGCTAAGAATGAATCTGAATACTTACTAGGGAAAATAAGATCCAAGTAGTTTAGAAAATTATCCTGAATGGCAAATTTTCTTATGCGTATGTGAGCCCGCTTAGCTCAGAGGTTAGAGCATCGCATTTGTAATGCGATGGTCATCGGTTCGATTCCGATAGCCGGCTTTTACGGATTTTTTACATGATTGATAATGTCTCTTTGAAATCAAAACCTTTTGAAAAGACCCATTTTTTCAAGAGTCCTCAATCTATTATGTCGTAGAAACTTGCAACTAGGAAGAAAAAAGGAGGAGTTATATTTGGTCTATACAGACCAAATCAAGAAAGGAAAAGATCCTTTTTTATTTATATATTTCATATATACAATAACAAAGTCTGATACAATTTATCTCATTATTCTTTGTCATACAATATTTCCCTTAGTTATTATTTAGTTTAGTTTTAATTTAGACTTATTCTGTAAAATGGAATTTCAAATAAGGAGTCTTTATGTCGCGTTACCGAGGGCCTCGTTTCAAAAAAATACGCCGGCTGGGGGCTTTACCGGGACTAACTAGTAAAAGACCTAGAGTTGGAAGTGAGCTTAGAAACCAATCACGTTCTGGTAAAAGATCCCAATATCGTATTCGTCTAGAAGAAAAACAAAAATTGCGTTTTCATTATGGTCTTACAGAACGACAATTGCTTAAATATGTCCGTATTGCCGGAAAAGCGAAAGGTTCAACAGGTCAGGTTTTACTACAATTACTTGAAATGCGTTTGGATAATATCCTTTTTAGATTGAGCATGGCTTCGACTATTCCTGGAGCCCGCCAATTAGTTAATCACAGGCATATTTTAGTTAATGGACGGATAGTAGATATACCGAGTTATCGTTGCAAACCCAGCGATATTATTACAGCGAAGGATGATAAGAAATCCAGAACTCTGATTCAAAATTCTATTGATTCAACTCCGCACGAGGAATTGCCAAAACATTTGACTCTTCACGTATTCCAATATAAAGGACTAGTCAATCAAATAATAGATAGTAAGGGGGTAGGTTTGAAAATAAATGAATTGCTAGTCGTAGAATATTATTCTCGTCAAACTTAAACCTCACTCAAATAAGAAGGGTTCGAACAATCTTACTTCACTTTCGACGAAGGAATAGATCGGAAGCGAGAATTTTATTCCTTATCTTTCCAATAGTTGTGTATCAAAGGAATTAGAGATAGAGAACCAATACCGTCTAGCTATTAGACTAATATTCTACCTTATTCGATACATTCTGATTCTGATCAGTAACAGTGATGAGTTGGGTAAAGTGCGGAAAGAGAGGGATTCGAACCCTCGGTAAACAAAAGTCTACATAGCAGTTCCAATGCTACGCCTTGAACCACTCGGCCATCTCTCCTACATAATAATTATGGCTCAAAACCCGAGTGATTCGCGAGTTATTCATAATTTGCTTATTTGATAGGTACGAACAATCAACCCTAACTATAAAAATAGAAAAGAAAGGTCCTTGCTTCACAGCTCAGGTAATAAAGAAAATTTCATGTTATTAGTCTGTTTTTATGTTATTTCGTACTGGCCAATTCCTTTGTTTGTAGGAGCGTTTTCCTACAAGAGGTAATGAAGAATTATAGAATGTATTGTTATCTATGCCCAGATCGCAGATAAATGGAAATTTTATTGATAAAACCTTTACAATTATAGCCAATATCTTATTACAAATAATTCCGACAACTTCAGGAGAAAAAGAGGCATTTACTTACTACAGAGATGGTGCGATTTGATTCTTTTTTTATCATCCAAAGACACACGATTTGGGCTAGAACAAAAAGATTACTGAAAGAAATCTACACTTGTTGAAGGTGAAGTTTATAAATAGAGCAATTCCTTCTGTCGTGTATCCTCGAGTAATGCCACTTCAGATGCTTCAATTGTTGATTGGAGTATTGAGCGAAAGGTTACACCTATAGGTTCTATATTACAATTATAGGTTAATCTTACTTTACTAGTACCAATAGGGGGCATATGGGAAAAAGCACTACACCTAAAAATCAACAACACCAAAACTTTGTTATTTATTAAAGATTAACCCCTTCCTCCTTATCCGGGTTGGGACTAAAAGAATGGCTGGGACAACAAATATCCATCTCGTTGGTACTTTGGATACCCGTATAACCATCGAAGATTGTTGAAGTGACCAATTCCTGTAAATTAGGGAGTGTTGAGGACAAATAAATTGTTGGAGTTACCATTTCTATCTAATGCTAACACGTTTGATGGTAAGAAAAAATCTTTTGCAGAAAGGTTGGTTAGAGATTTCTTGTAAAAACACTAGCCCCGCTCAGTTTATAATGAGAGAATATTTTGAGTCTGAATAAATTATTATTCTTATTATGTACATCAAGGAGGAGCCGTATGAGATGAAAATTTCACGTACGGTTCTGGAACGGAGATTCGTGGAATCGAATGACGACCGTAACGGATGTCGGCTCAATCCGAAGGAAATTATGCGGAAGCTTTACAGAATTATTATGAAGCTATGCGACTAGAAATAGATCCCTATGATCGAAGTTATATACTCTATAATATAGGACTTATCCACACAAGTAATGGAGAACATACCAAAGCTTTGGAATATTATTTTCGAGCACTAGAACGAAACCCATTCTTACCCCAAGCTTTTAATAATATGGCCGTGATCTGTCATTACGTGCGACTCTCTCTACTATAGAAAAGAAAGGAAAAAAAAAGCATTAAATACTATAAAGGCTTTCTACATATACATCGTCCAAACTAACGATTTTTATCAGCTGTAGCAAAGAAAACAACTTCATATCAAAGTCAAAATATGAAGAACTGGATATGCCTAGATACTTTATTCTATGGATAAAGAATCTAATTGATAGAGGAAGCACCGTAAAGATCAATTAGTGCGGTTTTGGTCCGATACAATAAGAACTGCTTACTTATATTATATCGTTGTCATGATATGAAAAAAGTTAGGAATCAACTTATGTAATAGAGTTGATCCACTAGGGAGCAGCGGTGTAGCATCAGATCCCAAAGAGAGTAAGTCTTTTCTTTCTTATGAAGGAAAGTCTTTTTCAAGGATTCTATATAAATTTCTATATGAAATT